CGTGGTGATCAGTTGGACTTTTGATTAATTAATATCTCTTGTCTCTTGACCCACCCCTTTTCTTTAATCCCCAGGATATCAAATTGAGATAGCTGCTTGCGTTAGTAAAGCTTTTTCAGCGTAATTTCTTTAACCTAACAAAAATGGAATCACGCTCTGTAGGACTTGAACCTACGACATTGGGTTTTGGAGACCCACGTTCTACCGAACTGAACTAAGAGCGCTTTCTTATCATAATAAGATTTCTTTTTTTTTAACCTAATACATCTTACATACATAATCTTTCATTTATAGTATGAAAAATGAAAGATTATGTATGTCCAATTTAATCTTAATCGGTCTGATCCCTTGTTAATGCTCAGAGGAGAAGTCCTAGGTAGGGATGACAGGATTTGAACCTGTGACATTTTGTACCCAAAACAAACGCGCTACCAAGCTGCGCTACATCCCTTTCAATTGGTCTACAGTGTCATTGTAGAGAATTCCTGCCTTGTTTTCCATATCATTTTTTTTCATTGATATATTCATTTATCTTGCCCTTTCTTCTTTTTGGTCTCATATCCTCTACCACATATAATAAAAAAAGAAAATGCATTTTCTTTTTGAAATGTTCAAGAAAAGGGCTTTTTTTATTTTTTATTAAGAAAGGGGAAATATTTTCGACGGAATTGTTATCCATTTTAATTTGAATTAGGGATTCCGCGTACAAATCCAAGCGATCCTTAATCCTTAACTGCAACTACCTATGTATCTGATCATATATGTATTAGCCTTATGTATTACAATAGAATAAAAAATAAAAAAAGGAGGATTTTCAATGCGAGATCTAAAAACATATTTATCTGTGGCACCGATACTAAGTACTATATGGTTCGGATCTTTAGCAGGTCTATTGATAGAGATCAATCGTTTATTCCCAGATGCGCTGACATTTCCTTTTTTTCATTCTAGTTATTGACGTGGGCGGGTTTGAATAAGATTAGAGATATAATTCCATATACAAAACTACATCTTACCTCCCTTTTTTCTCTTTTTTCCCTTTTTAGAAAAGAAGGGATGAAAGAGAAAGAATAAAAGTCGATTCCTTCACAACTAAAATAGGATTATAAGGTTTGAATCAAATTAATAGAGTGAAAAAAGAGAAGGAAATGCCAGTCTATGGCAATAGTATCATACACGATCCTTAATAAAATGTAATACAATTAGATTAGAAATATAGTTAATTGTATTACTTATTAATTACTATCTATTGATTGTAACGAAATCTTTCATAATTTGATTTCGTTCTAATTTTTATTTTTTTTTTTTCTGTAGATAAAAAATATAGAAGAGAAGAGTTGAGTGAATCAAAAATCCAAAGGAGTTTCATGGCCAAGAGTAAAGATGTACGAGTAACGATTATTTTGGAATGTATCAGTTGTGTTCAAAACAGTGTTAATAAAGACTCAAGGGGTATTTCCAGATATATTACACAAAAGAATCGACACAATACACCTAGTCGATTGGAATTGAGAAAATTCTGCCCCTATTGTTCCAAACATACGACTCATGGGGAGATAAAAAAATAAATGGAATAGTCAAAATGACATATTATAATATATTCTAATATCTAAATATAAATTCGAATTTAAATAAACCCATATATAAACAAACCAAATCCTATTTTTTAATTGTAATTTATTTTAAATCCGACCGAAATAGGATTTCGGGAAAAGGAATAAACAAACCATGGATAAATCCAAGCGACCCTTTCTTAAATCGAAGCGATCTTTTCGTAGGCGTTTGCCCCCGATTCAATCGGGGGATCGAATTGATTATAGAAACATGAGTTTAATTAGTCGATTTATTAGTGAACAAGGAAAAATATTGTCAAGACGCGTAAATAAATTGACCTTGAAACAACAACGATTAATTACTATTGCTATAAAACAAGCTCGTATTTTATCTTTGTTACCTTTTCTTAATAACGAGAAACAGTTTGAAAGAACTGAGTCGACTGCTCAAACAATAGGTCTTAGAACTAGAAATAAATAGGTTTAGCTTACTTTTCAATCGCATCAAAATACCAATTCGAACTAAAACTAGGTTGGTGTTGTGTTCGAAAAATAGGAAAATCCGGATTTGATTCGTGTGTCATAATAAAAAAAGCAGCGGGAAAGAATAAATCATTTTTTATTTAATTCCTTTGTTCATTTTGACAACTTTATATTAATCTTATCCTATTTTCTCCTCTACCTTCCCGGAGTTGATTCTCCGGGGAATTCTATTCAAATTACTCCAATGGATCCAATATTTCATTGGAAATCATATAAAGACAATTCCTATTTAATATAGCTATTTGTGCAAGGATTTTACGATTTAGAAGCAATTGACTTTTGTACAGATCATTTATTAGTCTACTATAACTACAGGATACTCCTTTATTACGAATTACTGCATTTATCCGCGTAATCCACAAACGACGAAAATCTCTCTTTTTCTTATCTCGGTCGCGATGAGACGAAATTAAAGCTCGTATTTTCTGTTGAGTAATAGTTCGAGTAAGTCTTGAATGAGCCCCCCGAAAACTTGATGCAAATAAACAAATTTTGTTTCTACGTCTCCGAGCTATATATCCTCGTGTAATTCTAGTCATTGAATAAATGAAACTTTGATGAATAACTAATTGAGTTGCTGTCTGTCAGTTATTCTTTTTCCCCTTACTGATTTATTTATAACAAAACGGATTCTTCGGATATATAAAAAAAAAATTCCAATGACTTTTGCTACTATAACCTTCCCAACCACAATTTTTTCTTATTTCGAAGTGTACTGTCTAAAAATAAGAAATTGATTGATATCTAATATCAATAATATAGTCAAATAGATATATAGAGTAAATATAAAAAGAATAGAGTGGTTCCATCGTTTCTATGGTTACTTCTTAAACGGTGAGGTCCTCTCTATACACCGGAGCCCTTTCCTTCATTTAATGAATCTTCTTTTTTTTTGTAACTTGTATAGTTCACACCGTTGTGTGGCTCTACCCATGAATTATCCAGTAATAGGTCTTTCATAATGAGATCTACCTATACAGTAACGGTATTTAATTCTGAAGGTTAGCTAGGTAGCTGATCCTGTTAGGCCGTTCTTGGAAGTATAAAATTTCTTCTTCTTAACTAATAAATAGGATTTCCCCTGCTTAATGAATAACCATTTGTTACCAATGGGGAATTGCTTCTCAGCTTATTGGATTTGCACCAACGGAAACCATAAATTTCATACGCAATAGGGGAATAGAATAGATTTTAGCCAGTGAATGGAAAAATTGCATTTTATTCTATTTTATTTATTGGTACTGATCATTCCTACGGATTACTACTGGTTGTTATTGGTTCCTTTCTTTTGTTCCAGCCCATGATCTGAACGAGTCGCACATACACCCTAGTACATGTTCCTCGGCGCTGAGGACATCCCCTAAGAGCGGGAGATTTCGTGACATTTCGTATTGGCTGTCTTGTGTTTCTAATAAGTTGTTTAATAGTTGGCATGCTGAATCGTATACAGACTGAGCTGGTTTAGATCGCTCCTAACCGGATGCTTATGAATTTTTTCTATTTAATAGAATATTCAAGAACCGGGTAAGACGATAAATTAAATCTCAATCAAATCGCGGATTTTTTTGAAATCCTTGCTATTTTCATTCAACTGCTACAAGATCCACAATTCCGTGAGCTTGGGCTTCTATTGCTGACATAAAAACATCCCGTTCCATGTCTTCGGATACAACCCAAAAAGATTTACCTGTTCGTTGGACATAAACCATTGTGATGGTTTCGCGCAGGTTCAGTAGTTCTTCCGCTTCCAGGATAAATTCTCCCGTTTGGGACTCATAAAAAGAACTCGCAGGTTGATGGATCATTACCCTGGTGATATAACATACAAAAGGGTTTCGACGAATGGGGTAAAGAGACTAACAAGAAAAAATCGAACCGTACAGGCATCTTTTGCGTATTGCATACGGCTCATGACTGGAATTTCCTAAGGATTTCTCATACCCAGATCGAAAAAAGGTCCAATTACCACCCTTCTTTTTGTAGGACTTCAAAATACTATGATGGTTCCGTTGCTTTCTATATTTATTCCGTCTGTGATTCAGCAATCCCAAAGTTTCTTTTTGATCCGATCAAATAAAATACGGAAAAATGTTTCATAACCTAAATATAAATATTCTTCAGAGCTTTTCGGTGTGAAAAAAGTTTGTGACACTGAGATTCCGATAGATCAAATCGGAAATACTAAGTATTTCATACTGCTCTTTCGATACATAATTGAATGTTTTGAGAAAAAATTTTATCATATCGAATTCGAAATGCCATGCTATTATTACGCAAAATTTTTATTTCATATGGCGAAGGCATAGACTTCTTTTTTTATCTCAAATAAAAAACTCATTGGCGCCAAGCGTGAGGGAATGCTAGACGTTTGGTAATTTCTCCCCCGACCAGGACAAAGGATCCCATTGAAGCGGCTAATCCCATGCATATTGTATGTACATCTGGTGGCACAAATTGCATGGTATCATAAACCGCTATTCCGGGTATTACCCATCCACCGGGAGAGTTTATAAACACATAAAGCTCTCTGTTACGATCCTCTATAGTGAGATATACCATAAGACCAATAAGTTGATTCGAGAGCTCATTATTAACCTCTTGGCCTAAAAAAAGTAATCTTTCTCGATAAAGTCGGTTGATTAGGAGAAAATTGTATCCCTTAGGAACCGTACATGCACCTTTTAATGCATACGGGTCAAAAGAATCATGAAAAAAAGACTCAATATATAGATTTAAGCTCCTGCTCTTTTTTAAAAATAAAAAAATCTTTCTAACGAAGGAGCTTTTTCTTCCAGTTTTTATTATACGAAAGAAAAGTTTGTAACCCTTTCACTAGAATTTCACTCTAATATCGAATAGAAAAAAATTCATTAAACTCGTTGATTTAACTTCTCAATTGATGTATTCTTTCATCGAGATCCACCCTCAATCACGATGTCATTTTCTTGTTCCTGAATGGGCCTCTTGAATTCTTTTAGGTTTATGTTCTACTCCAGGTAAAGATAAGTCCGATTGTGATTTGCACATATAGGACAAATGTACCTACTACCATTTCTTTTTGCTACATATTTTTGTTGAATCGATTTCATGTCTTCGGCCAAAATTTCGACTCATTCATCCTGTTTTACTCAATTGATTAACAGGTATCATTCCTATTTTTTAGTATTATAGGAAAAAAGAGAATTTCTAATGAGGTATCAATCAATAACCTAGTCAAATATAGAATATGATAATACAAAATTTCGAATTAGAAATAGACGCAGCAATCGTTGGTATATTACTAAGTTGGGTTTTTTCTAAACGGAGCCTGGATAATTTGATTGGTCCAACCAAGTTAACCATAAATTATTCTAATTGATAATGTTAATCTGGATTCCCCTAAAATGGATCTAATTTCACTTCACGCTCCAATTTTTTGATAATTTTTCTTGGGCGAATCAGAGGATATCTCGATCGGGGGAGAGAATGGGGAAATCCCATATGACCCAATATATCTGACAAGTCGCACTATATGTCAACCCAAGATGCATCTTCCTCTCCAGGACTTCGAAAAGGTACTTTTGGAACACCAATAGGCATTAAATGAAAAAAAAATGAAGTAATCTATTTTACTTTGATGTGAAAACGTAATAGTGGATTTAGTTTATTGTCCTCATAATATAGGTCTTTAGCATATCGTATTTTATCTATAGATTGGAGAAGCTCTTTGATAAAGGAAGTCAGAATGCCTAACGACAAATTATTAGAAATATACCCGTCGAATGATGAACAAGCAGGGATCCATTTGCTCATACAAAATGATTCAACCACCCATTGCGTATTGATACTTATCGGGTATAGAATAGATCTGCTTCTCTTTGTTCGTATAAACAGAATTGTTCCATTATTACCAATAGAATAGAACAAATAGTAATCCTTACTTCACGATAATTCACAGGTACCTAGCACCATTTTTCCAATGCAATAAAGTTACATAGTGTCTATTTTTCTTTCATAAAGGGGTATTTCCATGGGTTTACCTTGGTATCGTGTTCATACCGTCGTATTGAATGATCCTGGTCGGTTGCTTGCTGTCCATATAATGCATACGGCTCTGGTTGCTGGTTGGGCCGGTTCAATGGCGTTATATGAATTAGCAGTTTTTGATCCTTCTGACCCCGTTCTTGATCCAATGTGGAGACAAGGTATGTTTGTTATACCCTTCATGACGCGTTTAGGAATAACTAATTCATGGGGCGGTTGGAGTATTACAGGAGGAACTGTAACGAATCCGGGTATTTGGAGTTACGAAGGAGTGGCCGGGGCACATATTATGTTTTCGGGGTTGTGCTTCTTGGCAGCTATTTGGCATTGGGTATATTGGGATCTAGAAATATTTTCTGATGCACGTACAGGAAAACCTTCTTTGGATTTGCCCAAGATCTTTGGAATTCATTTATTTCTTTCAGGGGTGGCGTGCTTTGGTTTTGGCGTATTTCATGTAACAGGTTTGTATGGTCCTGGAATATGGGTGTCCGATCCTTATGGATTAACTGGAAAAGTACAATCTGTAAACCCAGCATGGGGCGTGGAAGGTTTTGATCCTTTTGTTCCGGGAGGAATAGCCTCTCATCATATTGCAGCAGGCACTTTGGGCATATTAGCGGGCCTATTCCATCTTAGTGTCCGTCCGTCCCAACGTCTATACAAAGGATTACGTATGGGTAATATTGAAACTGTCCTTTCCAGTAGTATCGCTGCTGTCTTTTTTGCTGCTTTTGTTGTTGCGGGAACTATGTGGTATGGTTCTGCAACTACTCCAATCGAATTATTTGGTCCTACTCGTTATCAATGGGATCAGGGATACTTTCAGCAAGAAATATATCGAAGAGTTAGTGCTGGGCTAGCCGAAAATCAAAGTTTAACAGAAGCTTGGTCTAAAATTCCTGAAAAATTAGCTTTTTATGATTACATCGGCAATAATCCGGCAAAAGGGGGATTATTCAGAGCAGGATCGATGGACAGTGGGGATGGAATAGCTGTTGGATGGTTAGGACACCCCATCTTTAGAGATAAAGATGGACGTGAACTTTTTGTTCGTCGTATGCCGACTTTTTTTGAAACATTTCCTGTTGTTTTGGTAGATGGAGACGGAATTGTTAGAGCCGACGTTCCTTTTAGAAGGGCAGAATCGAAGTATAGTGTTGAACAAGTCGGTGTAACTGTTGAGTTCTATGGCGGCGAACTTAACGGGGTCAGTTACAGCGATCCCGCTACTGTGAAAAAATATGCGAGACGCGCTCAATTGGGTGAAATTTTTGAATTAGATCGTGCTACTTTGAAATCTGATGGTGTTTTTCGTAGCAGTCCAAGAGGTTGGTTTACTTTTGGACATGCGTCGTTTGCTCTGCTATTCTTCTTCGGACACATTTGGCATGGTGCTAGAACCCTGTTTAGAGATGTTTTTGCGGGTATTGATCCAGATTTAGATTCGCAAGTCGAATTTGGAGCATTCCAAAAACTAGGAGATCCGACTACAAGAAAACAAGCCGTTTGATACAACATTGCTGGAAGATCTTTTTCTTCTTTATTTATTTTTACTTTTACCTAAGTACCTAAGGTATTAGAGAAATCCTAATTTGAATCACTACCATTTGTTTGACTCTTGTTTTTTCTTTATCCGTTTATCCGGGAGATGATTCAAAATAAACAGGTATGAAAGTTATAATTGTAAACTACGATCGAACCTATGGAAGCAGTGGTTTATACATTCCTCTTAGTATCGACTCTCGGGATAATTTTTTTCGCGATCTTTTTTCGCGAACCACCAAAAGTTCCAACTAAGAAATGATTTTTCATTATCTCAATTGAAGTAATGAGCCTCCCTGGGGGCTCATTACTTCAATTAGTCTCCGTGTTCCTCAAATGGATCTCGTAGTTGTTGAGCGGGTTGCCCAAAAGCGGTATATAAGGCGTACCCAGTAAAACTTACAAGTAAACCAGATACAGAGATGGCGACTAGGGTTGCTGTTTCCATTATTATAGAATTTCAAGATCACAATGAATCTATGATAAGATTGTTTATTTACAACAGAATAGTATACAAAGTCAACAGATCTCAATTACTACAATAAGGTTTATGGCTACACAAACCGTTGAGGAGAGCTCAAAAGCACGTCCAAAACAAACAGGTCTAGGGGGGTTGTTGAAACCGTTGAATTCGGAATATGGTAAAGTAGCTCCTGGATGGGGAACTACTCCTTTGATGGGTGTCGCAATGGCTCTTTTTGCAATATTCTTATCTATTATTTTGGAGATTTATAATTCTTCCGTTTTACTGGACGAAATTTCAATGAATTAGATCCACAAGAATCATTAAGTCTCGGCTTTTCACTCTAAAGTGACTAATTTAGGGCTCAGATTTCTACCCCATTCTATTTTGGTAGTTCGACCGCGGAATTTTTTTGTTTCTGTATTTCCGGAATATGAGTGTGTGACTTGTTAGAATTGATCCTAGTGCTAGTACAGAGAACCAATCTGTTATCTTGATAAAGATAGGTTTTTACCTCGTCGGATATTTATTCGAGTATTTGAAACACGAAATATATGAAATAAATCATGAAATAGTGGAACTATGATTTATATTGAATAGTTAGACCCCGTGGCCGGACTCCAAACCCTTTTCAAAGAATAAGAAACTAGCAAATTCGAAATTCAAAGCTTTTTCTTCTTTGAAACTCCTGTTTATCCTTATTTTAAGCATAAGCAAAGGACAAAAGTTTCTTTGCTTTGGATTTTGAGTCATTATTATATTATCGATATCGATTATCGATTCATTAAATAAGTGATAATCCTATGGTTCTTACTCAGAGAAGCTTTGGGCGAAACTTGAAGTTTTTCTTCAGAATCATAATCATCGGGGGTGTAGTATGAATCTGAGGTTTTAATTAATTCATAGGGTCTTAACAAGAGAATTCCTATCAAAAAAAAGCTGAATTACATACAAATCAAAATAATAATAATAAAAGAAAAATAACTAGGGAACGAGAAGATTCAAGAGGCCTTTAACGATCACCATAAAGACAAATGAGCCAACTTGATGTTTTGGCACTATCACCATAAAGAAGAGTTATCGGATTTTTTTATTCTTTCGTCTCGTCAAAGAAGATTGAATCAAAAAAGAAAGTAAGAAGTTTCCAATTTTCGATTACATACCCGTTGCAATCAGCCTTTGTGTGCTTTTGCTTGAGCTGTACGAGATGAAATTCTCCTATACGGTTCTCGGAGGGGGAGTCCTCTTGGTTTACCTATCTCAATAAAGTGTATGATTGGTTCGAAGAACGTCTCGAGATTCAGGCGATTGCAGATGATATAACTAGTAAATACGTTCCTCCCCATGTCAACATATTTTATTGTCTAGGAGGAATAACCCTTACCTGTTTTTTAGTACAAGTAGCTACAGGATTTGCTATGACTTTTTACTACCGTCCGACTGTTACTGAGGCTTTTTCTTCTGTTCAATACATAATGACTGAAGCTAACTTTGGTTGGTTAATCCGATCGGTTCATCGATGGTCGGCAAGTATGATGGTCCTAATGATGATCCTGCACGTATTTCGTGTTTATCTTACCGGTGGGTTTAAAAGACCCCGCGAATTAACTTGGGTTACAGGTGTGGTTCTGGCTGTATTGACTGCATCTTTTGGTGTAACTGGTTATTCCTTACCTTGGGACCAAATAGGTTATTGGGCAGTCAAAATTGTAACAGGCGTACCTGACGCTATTCCTGTAATAGGATCTCCTTTAGTAGAGTTATTACGTGGAAGTGCGAGTGTGGGCCAATCCACTTTGACTCGGTTTTATAGTTTACATACTTTTGTATTACCCCTTCTTACTGCCGTATTTATGTTAATGCACTTCCCAAT